TAAATGTTGGTTGATCGTATATTTCATTATAGTTATATGATTCAGAGTATCATTTCCTATTCGATCCCTTTGAATTCCATATTCGAAGTTGCGATCGGATCTATTCATTAAAAAGAATCGATTCGATACATTTCTTCCATAGGTGCTATAATTGACTGCCTCCATTATGTTGTTGCTAGCAAATACCGCTGTTTTTAGTTTGGGATCTTCCAACTCATTCCCGCAGTAGATCCGGACCGATTTTTTTCTGATCCTTCGAGAAAAAGATTCATTCTCCTCATAAAAAAGAGGAGGTAGAACCAATAAAGATTTCTTTTTCGATTCATCTCTGGAGTTGAATACCTCATTCAAGAATTTTTTTTGATCCAACCCGTAGGAATCAATAGAAAAGGAAAATCCCCTATGAAACACCAGATCCGGCTCGGTTATTGATAGAGTGAATAGATCCGCCATTTCTGGGAATCTCTCTTCTGATTCAAAAAAATCGTGGCGTAACGCGTATCCCCCTTTGTTCCGGTCATGGAATAGATGAAAGAAATCAAAAAATGGATTTTTGTTCAAGAATGAAATCTTATTGGAACTGTCCATATCCGGTTCATCCTTCGGAACCAGATCCGGGATGTGATCTGGTTCCGAAGGATGAATTGAGACGGTATCTTGTAAATACGTAATTATCTTGAATATATCAACCATTTCTTTATTTTCCGCTCGCCTGGAAGGGACAAAAGAAACATCTTGTTTTTTCTTCAACAATTTAGGATCTATAGTGGACCTCTCAGTAGGATTCGAACCCAGATGAAGTTCTGACCATCTGTCAGAGAAAAAAGAACGAATTGATCTTGTAGGATTCCCAATAAATTCTTCGATTTCTTCCGGAAGCAGATGATTATTCATCCGCTTCTCAGGTTCCGTGAATAGCCAGGACATGGAGGAAGATCCAAAAAGGCATTTCGGGAATCGATCTGATTCTATCTCTGTTCGTTCCGTTTGAAGAAAGGAAGGATCCCAAAGAATCGATCTCTCTTTTAGTTGCTGAATCTCTGTTTGATCGATCAATGTGTGATATTCTGAATTCTCATTTCTAACGGAATCGAAATGATCTCTGGATTGATCAGAAGAAGATCCTTTCCATTGGCTAGAATCCGTTACTTGAACGAAAATAGATCTTGTGGAATCATATTGAATATTTGACAATACATTCCGTACCTTGCTAAAAAACCGATCCTTGTTTACCAACCACACATTGTCTAACCAAATCCAATTCTCTCTCGAGACGTTCCTCAAAAAATTTGATTCGTGCTGATTCTTCCCCCAACTAACGAAGAGATTTTGGCGGAATTGCCACATATGAAATTGAGCACAATTTTGCAAAGAAATACCCCACTTGTTTCTCGAGAAGAGATGGGAAACATGCTCAATATCATTGGATTGCATAGTTGCCCCAGCTCCTTGTTGTTTGAAGAAACTCTCCCCCTGAATTGGTCTTTTTTCACGAAAAGCAGACATGAGATAACAAATCAAGTCTTTCCCTAAGATTTCGAATAGCTGTCCCGAATTCAAGTTGATTATGTTTCGTTTCTTCCTCGGAGAAAGACGATCAAAAAATTCCCAATCATGGTCCTTGCGGATCGGATCATCCGTATAGGATAAAAAAAGAAACTCCAGATATTTGCTATCTTTCTCTTTGAATGAGATCTCAATTCCGGCTACGGTTTCATTAGATATCTGACAACTAGAATCCCTCTTTTTTCCGATCCGGTTCCTCCACCACCGCGAACCCCGGTTAGATTCAGGCATGATACGCTTTTTATTTCTTGGGATAACCCAAGTACTCTCTTGCGGATCCATGAAACAACTCTCAGAAATCTTTTTCCCTTTTGGAAGATACAGGAGCGAAACAATCAACCTATTTCTATTGGAAGACCAAAAAGATTCTTCCAATGTCTCCTTTCTGGGTCCAATGGAATTCATAGGTATAGGAAGAAGCCCCATCAAATAGAGATTTTTTCTTTCGACCATCTTTCGATTGTTAATACGAGATATAAGGACCACTACTACAAGCAGTACTACACCTTTGGTCGTGAAATATCGATTGCTTGTTGCACCCTGTGAATCACGTGAAAGTAGGATACTCCAAATTCGGGGGTCAAAGAGTTTCATAAAACGTTCTTGGTGGAAAAAAATGTGAGTGAAAGATCCCACTGAATCGAATTTGATCCATGAATCTAAGAAATAGTGAGAATTCTTGATCTCTCTCAATTCGAATATCCAGGATTTGAATTGATGTCGTTTCATTGATTCCTCCTAAAGATTTCATTTCAATTGGAATTTGGTTATTCACGATGTACGATGATCCCCGTTAAGCATCCATGGCTGAATGGTTAAAGCGCCCAACTCATAATTGGCAAATTCGTAGGTTCAATTCCTGCTGGATGCACGCCAATGGGAACATTCAATAAGTCTATTGGAATTGGCTCTGTATCAATGGAATCTCATCATC